AAAACTTTGTTAAAAAAGATATCCCCCCCTCCTTATCGGGATCGGGACTAAGAAGAATGGTTGGGACAACAAACATCCATCTCGTTCGTATTTTGGATACCCGTATAACCATCGAAGACTGTTGAAGTGACTAATTCCAGGAAATTAAGCGGCGTTGAGGACAAAGAAATTGTTGGAGTTACCATTTTTTTTATCCAGTACCAACATACTTGATGTTAAGAAAAGATCTTTTACAGAAAGGTTGGCTAGAGATTTATTGTAAAAACACTAGCCCTGCTCAGTTCATAATGAGAATACTGCAATCTTTTTTTATTCTATGTATTTTTATCATTATGCACATAAAGGAGAGGAGGAGCCGTATGAGATGAAAATCTCACGTACGGTTCTGGAACGGAGATTCTTTGAACCGAATGACGACCGTAACGGATGTCGGCTCAATCCGAAGGAAATTATGCGGAAGCTTTACAGAATTATTATGAAGCTATGCGACTGGAAATTGATCCCTATGATCGAAGTTATATACTTTATAACATAGGCCTTATCCACACAAGTAACGGAGAACATACGAAAGCTTTGGAATATTATTTTCGGGCACTAGAACGAAACCCGTTCTTACCACAAGCTTTTAATAATATGGCCGTGATCTGTCATTACGTGCGACTATCTCCACTATAGAAAAAAAAAAAAGAAAAGAAAGAGCAAATCCGCTAATAAATACTAGAAAAAAAAAAGGGATTTCTACATATATATCGTCCAAAACAACGATTTTTATCAGCTGTAGCAAAGAAAAAGAAAGAAACTTCATAGAAGTTGAAATATGAAGAAATAGATATGCCTAGATACTTTTTTTTCTATGGATAAAAGATCTAATTGATAGAGAAAGCACCGTAAAGATCAATTAGCGAGGTTTTGGGCCAATACAAGAAGAACTGCTTACTTATATCATGATAGAAAAGTTAGGAATCCACTTATGTAATAGAGTTGATCCCCTAAAGTTTTGAGCAGCGGTGTAGTATCAGATCCCAAAGATAGTAAGTCTTTTCTTTTTTATGAAGAAAAGTTTTTTTCACGGATTCTATAGAAATTTATATATCATATATGAAAGTATATGATATAGGAAACCGAGATAGTTACCTTTCAGAAAATTATAATGAGAGTGTAAATGCCGATGCTTTATTCTTCTGAAGGTAGGAGAAAAGATAAAACTATAAAGCGGATTCCCTTTTTTATTAATCCAAATTCAAGTTTGAAACTCATCTAATTATCCTCTTTTTTTTTGTTAACTCGAGAAAAAAAAAAAATAGAATAGATCTAATAAAAAAAAATGGGGCACGAAAAGAATTAACTGCTGAGCCGTATGAGGCAGGAAACTCTCAAGTACGGTTCTAAGGGAAGGGAATTTACTCACCTATTCCGACCGCGGAGAACAGGCCATTCGACAGGGAGATTCGGAAATTGCGGAGGCTTGGTTTGATCAAGCCGCTGAGTATTGGAAACAAGCTATAGCCCTTACCCCTGGTAATTATATTGAAGCGCAAAATTGGTTGAAGATCACAGGGCGTTTTGAATAAGAGCACTCTGTTTATTATTCTGTTTATTATTTTATTATTATTTTTTTTATTAGTTTTTTTATTATTAGTTATAGTTATTAGTTATTTTTATTATTAGTTATTAGTATAGTATTCGATTTTTTTATTTATATTATAGTTTTAGTTATATATAGTTATAGTATTTTATATTATAGTTATAGTTTATAGTATTATAGTAGTTCTAGTATTATAGTTTCTAGTATTATAGTATAGTTAATTAATTTTATAATTAATTTTTTGTTGTCCCCATCAGTCAAGTCAAATAAAACAGATCATTTCTCTAGGAACAAACAATCAACGAATTTCATTATATCCCTTCTAAGATCGTTCTATTTCGTTTGGTATTTCGTAGGGATAAATGATAAGTGGATACAGTAGAGAACTCGATTTTTTCTGCTATTGAAACTAAAAAAACTAATAAAAGAGACTCTCAAATGACTAAATAGAAATATCGGTATGTACCCTAGTAATGCTAATGACTGTTCACGTGATTTGAAATAGAGTACATAGTAATATCTTCTATGTAAGACATAAAGTTAAAGTAGCTCCCTTCTAATTGAAATATGAATACACTAGGTTGCACAAAAAAACTGTTTCCCTTCAATTCAAAGTTCAGAAAGGGTTTTATAAGATTAAAAAGGTCCGTTGAGCGCCTCACTGCTATGTCATAATAAATCCGAACACTTGCCCCGGATTGACTTCCAGATCATAATTGTTCTAGTGAATAACTAAAGAAAATAGAATAGATAGGTGGGAGATAGAAGAGAAAGAAACTCAATAGAAAAATCTCTCATAAGTTCACTAATTATGTTTTATGTTGGCAGGTCTCTTTGTATGTGTTGTCCGGAAAGAGGAGGACTCAATGATTATTCGTTCGCCGGAACCAGAAGTAAAAATTTTGGTAGATATGG